TATTATGGATCGAATGGATAACAAAATTCACAACAATAATGCAGGGATTCAAAAAAATTAGGGTAAGGATTCATTCAGATTGTAAATTTGGAACGATACCTTTTCCTATGAGCCAAGCCAATAAGATGAACTAAAAAAGTTCTGCATCATGAACTATGTAACGTACACATCAATATCCATTATATTGCCGTATATTGCCGCTAAAAAGAAAGTAACATTAAAGGAGATGAAGAGAATAAATAGAAATAATAAAAATACGTATCTATTCCCCATATTTGCATTTTAATGAATATGGGGAATAGATACTCGTACAAATTCATCATGTGCCAGGAACCAGATTTGAACTGGTGACACGAGGATTTTCAGTCCTCTGCTCTACCAACTGAGCTATCCCGACCATTCTTGACGCATCATCTTAATTTTATGAGATTACTTAAGTATATGTCAATGACTCTATGTCAACTAAAAAAAAAAAAGACGACGAAAAAAATATAAGACTTTGTAAATTTCAGTAGGAGTAATGATCATGTAGTGTTAATCATTCACATGAGGATTCGTTCCTCAAGGATAAGATGCTCATTTGTACGTTTATAAAAAAAAAAAGAATATTGTACGTGTATCATATATATCATTATATATTCCAAATATATTCTAAGACTTGGGATTGTGATCAGAAAAAGAAAGAAAAAAAAAGATCCATTTGTGAAAAAATATACTGAATAAAACACATAACGAATTTTGAAAAAGAGCATATAGTAAAAAGAATTATAGAGTTAAGCGGTCCTTTTGGGGATAGAGGGACTTGAACCCTCACGATTTCTTAAGTCGACGGATTTTCCTCTTACTATAAATTTCATTGTTGTCAGTATTGACATGTAGAATGGGACTCTCTCTTTATTCTCGTCCGATTAATCAGTTCTTCAAAAGATCTATCAGACTATGATGGAGTGAATGATTTGATCAGTGAATATTAAATTCTTTCTTCAACTTGGAATTGATTTGCTTCACATTTTTCAATTGTAATATAACGATTCACAAATAGAAATTTGGAGTTTTCATTAATCAATTGAAATAGTATTTCAGTACAAATACGTATATATATCCTTTCTATAATTTCGATGGAAGGATTCCTTTCCTAACACGAAAGGAAATATCGTCAACCCCATTTGTTAGAACAGCTTCCATTGAGTCTCTGCACCTATCCTTTTTTTATTCTCGCTTTCTTAACTTTTCTTTGCTTTCAGAAAACGGGATTTGGCTCAGGATTGCCCATTGTTAATTCCGGGGTTTCTCTGAATTTGAAAGTTATCACTTGGTACGTTTCCATACCAAGGCTCAATCCAATTAAGTCCGTAGCGTCTACCAATTTCGCCATACCCCCTTTTTTCTTTGAGATTAGGATCTCATTAGGATGCTTTTTTTTTCATTTATTTTTTTTTCATCTATATCGGATCGGATACCCATATTTTGTCGAATCCGAAATGATTTTATTATTTCGATATTCGCAAGTCAATATACATAGATATATACCACATATATATATATCTTTTTTAAATACCCCTCCTTCTATAATTTTTTATGCAATTTGAAATACTCAACGGTCGATTTTTTTTTTCTTAGTCTTAGATTTTGTTTTGACCTTTCCGAATGAGAATAAGGGAATCTTTCATTATGATCGGGATTGGGCCTTTATCTTTCTTTCATTTTTTATCTTTTTTACTTAGAGCGGACAGACCCAGACCCTATACTATATACCATAACTAAAAAAACCTAACTAAAAAAACGAAAATGGAAATATCTTTTTTATTCAAATTCAATTAAGAATATATTTCTTAATTTAGAATAGCTATAACTAATCTAATGGCTATAAATAATCATTCTATTAATTTCGAATTAGACATTCATTTAGTAATTCGAATATCTTTTCGATTCTATCTAATTCTAATGAAATAAAGATTTTCTAATGAAATAAAGATTCGATAAAAATATCGAATTTATAATTCTATTCTATAATAGAATTTACCTTGAAAATCCAATTTTTTAGAATTCTAATGTATAAATTGTATAAATACATTATAGATATTAAATCTTAATGTATAAGAATATTGTAATTGAAATTACTGTTTAATGTAATCGAATTTTTTATTTTATTCATTATTAAAAAAAATGAGAATCCCCCCCCTTTATTTTTTATAATATATAAGAAGTAAAGTTAAAATAATAGAATTCAAATTGTTATACTCTTTTTGTTTTGTCCTATAATTTCAAAAAATATTGATTTTCTATGTTCGTAATAATTTAATTATGTTATAACATATTTATTATGTTCTGAATAGCTAATAATAAACAGTTAATAACTAAGATCCTACTAGTTTTTAAAATTCCTATGCACGCACTTTTTCGGTTATATGAGCCCGCTTAGCTCAGAGGTTAGAGCATCGCATTTGTAATGCGATGGTCATCGGTTCGATTCCGATAGCCGGCTTTTCTATTTTTGTTG